TTCGAGTCTATGTATATGGAGTATGTTAACCCTCATTAAATTTTATGGGAAAGGTTTTTCGATTTTGAGAATGTCCATTATATGTTTTAGTTTTACATCTTCTTTGTGAAAATCTTGAATTTTCATAAGGTCTTCTTGACTGTTATTCAAAAGGTCTAATAATGTATTGATATTATACTTTTTGAGACAATTATATGCCCTGGGGGGCAATTCTGGTTGGTCAATAAAAATATATTTCAATGCTATTTCTTTTTTTGTTTTACTTGGTTTAGCCGATCTACCATGAAAATGAAAAAGTGGTAATTTACCTTTGGGTTGATTCTTTTCTAAATGGAAGTTTTCTTCTTCTGCATTTAAAAAGGGAATAAAAAAATCAATCAAATTTCGAGAGGCCTCGTGAAGTGCTTCTTTAGGAGTTAAACTTCCATTTGTCCATATTTCGAGAAAAAGTAGTTCTTGTTTTTCATTTCTATTCATATAAGAATGAATACTATGATTTGCATTTCGAACAGGCATGAATATAGCGTCTATAGGATAACTTATGTTTTGAAAATTATTTAGTGTTTTTATACGATATCCGCGATTTCTCTCGATTTGTAATTTAATATACAAATTAATTGGTTCTGTTAAGTTAGCTATATGTTGTGCCTTATCAACGATTTCCACAGAAGGTGGTAAGATGATATCGTGAGCAGTTACATATCCAGGACCCTTGATACAAATAGACGCATCACAGGTTCCATATATATTACTTCTCAATACAATTTCTTTCAAATTTATTAAAATTTCATGTACGGATTCTTGAATACCTACTATGGTAGAATATTTAGGTGATATTTTATCGGATTTTGCACGTGTAATACATGTACCTTCTACTTCTCCAAGCAAAGCTCTTCGCATCGCAATTCCTATTGTATCGCCTTGTCCTCTCCTAAGTGGAGCCAGAATAAAGCGTCCATAATAAAGCCTCTTATTGTCGGCTCTTGATTCAACACACTTCCACTGTAGTGGTCGAGTAGATACTATTACTTTCTCTTGAACCATAGTAATATTATTTGATCAAATCATTGAATTATTTATTTCTCTTGAAATATCTTCAATGTTTATTTTTATACACGTCTCTTTTTAGGAGGCCTGCAGCCGTTATGGGGCATAGGGGTTACATCTCGTATGAAACTTAATAGTATACCGCTTCTACGAATAGCCCTTAATGCCGCATCTCTTCCGAGACCCGGGCCTTTTATCATGACTTCTGCTCGTTGCATACCTTGATCTACTACTGTCCGAATAGCATTTCCTGCTGCGGTTTGAGCGGCAAAGGGCGTCCCTCTTCTTGTACCCTTGAATCCACAAGTACCGGCGGAGGACCAAGAAATTACCCGACCGCGTACATCTGTAATAGTTACAATAGTATTGTTAAAACTTGCTTGAACATGAATAACTCCTTTTGGTATTCTACGCGCATTTTTATGTGAACCCGTATGTCTATTCTTATGTGAACCAATTCTTGGTATAGGTTTTGCCATATTTTATCATCTCATAAATTTAAGTCAGAGATATGGTATGGATATATCCATTTCATGTCCAAACAGATTTTTTTTTTTTCTAAAAATTATCCTTGTCTTTGTTTATGTCTGGGGTTGGAACAAATTACTATAATTCGTCTTCGCCGACGGCTAAGTCGACAGTTTTCACAAATTTTACGGACGGACGCTCTTTTTTTCATATTTGTCGTTCCTTACCTTAATTCTGAATCTCTTTATTGGAAGAAAATAAATTTATTGAAATTTTTAATTTCGGATTGTATTGTATCTCCACGAAATGAATGTTGAAATTGAGAAAACCTCCTAACTATTATCACTAATAATTTTAATTGTTGTTTCAGGGTCGATAAATTATAGGTTCAGCCATAATGACTTTCCTCAAATTTGACTCTATTTATTGGTAGTTATGTATAATTTATGTAACAATAAATTATATTGAATCCATTTTGAAACATAATACGTAGAATCGACTTTTCATTATCTAACCAACTCAAGAACATAGCCTTAGAAAGTGATTCAGAAATGAAACTCTAATGATGAACCTTTTTTTTCATTTTGGGTATTAACTAATGTGGGAACTGAAATAGTAGAAACCCATTCTTTACTCTTGTTTTACAAATATGAGAGCTCTATATAGAATTATATAATATAACTAGTAATTATATAACTGGTATATCATAAAGATTACCATATAGAGCACAAAATTTCTCCACCGATTCCTTTTAGTCGAGCCTCTCTGTCTGTCATTATACCTTGAGAAGTAGAAAGAATTACAATCCCCATCCCGCCTAAAATTCTTGGGATTCTTCGATAGTTAGAATATATTCGTAGACCGGGTCGACTGATCCGTTTTAAATTTAAAACAGTTCTATCTAGTCCCGTACTATTTCTTCTATGTCGTAGGGTTAAAACTAAAAAAGATTTGTTGCTTTCCTGATGTTTCCTCATGTTTTCAATAAAACCTTCTCGTAAAAGTATTTTAATAATGTTTTCACTGATGGTAGTATAGTGTATTCGAACTCTTCTTTTTTTAGTCATGTCAGCGTTTCTTATATAGGTTAGTAGGTTACCAATAGTGTCTTTACTCATAAAAAACTAAAATTTGAATTGTTACCAAATATTGACATAATCAACATGCTCTTTTTGAATTATTTATGAATTTTCAAACATTTATGAATTATTAAAGACATATACGTGAGACACACACAATCTACTCAATTTAATCTACTAATTAATAATAAATTTCATTTAAATACTATAAACTGTAAAACTGTATTATGTCCCAATTTTATACGACTTCAGGTGCTAATGAAACTATTTTAGGGAAATTTAACTGTCTTAATTCTCGGGCAATTGCCCCAAAAATTCGAGTTCCTTTTGGATTTCCTTCTTGATCAATAACAACTGCAGCATTGTCATCATATCGTATTATCATACCATTTCTCCGTTTGAGTTCTTTACAAGTACGCACAATTACAGCTCTGATCACTTCTGATTTTTCTAGCGGTGTATTTGGTATTGCTTCCTTGATTACAGCAACAACAACGTCACCAATTTGAGCATATCGTCGATTACTAGCTCCTAGAATTCGAATACACATCAATTTTCGGGCTCCGCTGTTATCCGCTACATTCAAATGGGTTTGAGATTGAATCATATCATTTTTATTTCTTGTTTCAATGCAAAGGCTACGTAAAAAAAAGGAAATATTTTTTATTCAAAATAAAAAAAAGAAACCTACAAGTATTATTAAGTATTATTTTTTATAAGTATTATTTTTTATCTGAAAAATTTGTTTCTTTTGGTTTTACACTCCTATCCTGAACTAATGAATTGAGTTCGTATGGGCATTTTTGATGCCGCTATTGAAATGGCTTTTATGGCTATATTTTCCGGTACTCCGCTCATTTCATAAAGTATTCTACCTGGTTTAATGATAGCTACCCAATATTCAGGAGATCCTTTTCCTGAACCCATACGTGTTTCTGTAGGTCTTACTGTAATTGGTTTGTCTGGAAATATACGTACCCATATTTTTCCGCCGCGGCGCACATTTCGTGCCATTCCTCGCCGCCCTGCTTCTATTTGTCTAGATGTGATCCAAGCCGGTTCAAGCGCTTGAAGGGCATATCGACCAAAGCAAATATGATTTCCTCGATAAGATATTCCTTTCATTCTTCCTCTATGGTGTTTACGAAATCGGGTTCTTTTGGGGTTCTAGTTGATAGTTATTTATTATTTCTATCTCTATTACAGAACTGGACATGATAGTTTCATCTCATCCAGCTCCTCGCGAACGAAACTATTCTAAAATAATCTAGAGCTATTTAATGAATAATAAATAATATATGAAAACAATATAGTAAATCATAACATAAGAATTTTTTCTAATTTATTAGAAATTTGTATATACTTTTTGAGAAAAAAAAATGTATTCGATCTAGATTTATATAAAATAAGGTTTATTATACGGTTTTAACGAATATTTCTTTTGTTTTGCCTTTTATTAACATATTGGATGAACTACAATTTTGAAATCCTAAAAATAAAAATTTTCGCGGGCGAATATTGACTCTATTTAATCTTCAGTTTCTAAGATTAGTTCATGGCATGATTTTTATTTTAAGATTAATTCATGACATGCCTTTTCAAAATAAATTAATTAATTCCTAGTTCGTTCCGCCATCCTACCTAATGAATCATTAAGATTCGTTTTCAATAGAATCTTATGCAATCATAGGTTCTGTCGTTCCCATCGCTTCGCGATTAATGGTTAGGTCTGAATTCTACAATACAATGGAGCCCGTAATTACATTTGTTCTTAAGTCAACCTTCTCAGTCTTTAGTGACTCCGGGCTCTTGATTTTTTTTTATTCTTTATTTATTCGTATATAGAACAATTTTGTTTAATTATAGATCACTCGGTATTAATGCTTTATTACATTTCCCTTTATGAGATGAATTATTGACCTTACATATTGGAATTCTATATCAGTCATTTTTTAGTTATTTTTTTTTCTCTCTTTCTCTCGCCTTTCCATTTATCCGCATACTTTATTTTTATTATTTCACAACTCAAAATCAAATCAGTTTTTCTTTTTTTTTTATAAAAAATATTTCAATTGCTACAATGATATGACTAATATAATCATATCACGACTGATTCTTTATATCCAGATAAAATAATGCGAAAAGATGAGTTGGTTATTAGTTCATACTATGACTATGGGTTGGTCTCTTTTTTTTTATTAGAAACCTAAAAAAACCAACGAATCGCACACTAAGCATAGCAATTAGATCGAATCAAATGATTAATGTAATTTTTATTCAACCTTATAGAATTTTTTTTGTTTTGATTTAACAGACAAAAAAAGACTGAAAGACTGAAAGATTTTTTTATTTTTTCTTCTATATACCTGATTGACCTAAAGATAAATAAAATAAAGAAAAAGAGAA